TATAGTTTCTAGAATGTAGAATAAGATTCTACTCGGATTCGGAAATTCTATATTCCTTTAATTACTAAATTCGATTTAGTTCGATTATACTTATCAAATTGAGTCTAGGTGATAGAAAAGTAAATTATGGAATAAACTATTATAAATATAAAAAAAAGATTAGTGATAAAATGAAAAGTAATAGACTTGAGTTAGTAAAAAAATGTCAAATAAATGTTATTTGAATTCAAAAATGCAATGAAAAAGAAAATCTTACTAATGAAGATTAAGATATTAATTATTGATAAACAGATAATTTATAAATAGATCAAAATTCTATACCACTCTATAATTATATATCACTATATTAATAGTTATGCTTTATAATAATTAAACTTATTTTATTTGATTGAATTTATTTGAAATTCGACTTTTCTATATTCAATTCATAGAAATCCATAGCTATTATTAATAATAGTTAAGATTAATAATAATTAAGATTAATAGAAAAGATCTCAGGAGTTTAATAAATTCCTATGCATGTACAATGCTATTTCAGCCCGCTTAGCTCAGAGGTTAGAGCATCGCATTTGTAATGCGATGGTCATCGGTTCGATTCCGATAGCCGGCTTTTTCTATTTATTTTGATTTTTGACATGCTTGATATTGATTTTGAAATCAAAGAACATTGAAAAGTCTTTTTCCCCGTTTTCCAAAGGTCGCCGATTTATATCTATTATGTCCTATTTCAATTCGGAATAAAAAAGGGAGGAGTTATATCTATTTCTGCAAAACAAATCAATATCCCGATCTTTTTTGTATTCTCTATTTATATATATATAATTCTCTATTTATATATATAAATAGAATATATAAATAAAAAGCAAAACAAAAAAAAAAGCAAAACAAAAAAAAAAAAGATCCGGATATTGATTGATCCAATTCATCTCCTTATTCTTTGGAATAGAATACTTCATCGGAATTTCACTTTTTTTTTATCATTTAGTTCAGTTTGATTTTAGGTTTATGAAATTTCATAAAAAAAGGAGTCTTTATGTCACGTTACCGAGGTCCTCGTTTCAAAAAAATACGCCGCCTGGGGGCTTTACCAGGGCTAACTAGTAAAAGGCCTAGAGCGGGAAGCGATCTTAGAAACCAATCACGCTCCGGGAAAAAATCTCAATATTGTATTCGTTTAGAAGAAAAACAAAAATTGCGTTTTCATTATGGCCTTACAGAACGACAATTACTTAAATACGTTTGTATCGCTGGAAAAGCCAAAGGGTCAACAGGTCAGGTTTTACTACAATTACTTGAAATGCGTTTGGATAACATCCTTTTCCAATTGGGTATGGCTTCGACTATTCCTCAAGCTCGCCAATTAGTTAATCATAGACATATTTTAGTTAATGGTCGTATGGTAGATATACCAAGTTATCGCTGCAAACCACGAGATATTATTACGGCGAGGGATGATCAAAAATCTAGAGCTATGATTCAAAATTATCTTGATTCCTACTCCCATGAGGAAGTGCCAAAACATTTGACTCTTCTCCAATCTAAAGGAGTAGTCAATCAAATAATCGATAGTAAATGGGTCGGTTTGAAAATAAATGAATTGCTAGTCGTAGAATATTATTCTCGTCAGACTTAAACCTAATAAAAATAAGAAGGGTTTGGACAATTTTACCCAGTAAAAAAGGATGCAAGGTAAGGTATAAGGATCTCATCCGGGGATCTTTCCCCCATTCATTTATCATAGATCAGTAGGGAGATTTCATCCCTTGTACGCGATTCCCAGTATATTACGTATGTATAAGGAATAGCGAATCTATATCAAAGAAAGTTCTAACTTTTAGAATAAGGATATGCGTTGTTATTTGATTTGATACATTTGGGTCAGTAACATTGGTAAATTAGTTGGAGGTACGGAAAGAGAGGGATTCGAACCCTCGGTAAACAAAAGCCTACATAGCAGTTCCAATGCTACGCCTTGAACCACTCGGCCATCTCTCCTACATAATGATTATGCCCCAACAACCGAGTGAATAGCGAGTCATTCATACTCGATTCTTAGACAGTTACGCATAATTAATTAAATTTTAAATATAAAATAAATTATAAATATAAAACGCTAATATAAATAAAATCTTTTCATCACATCAATTTCCCTTGAACCTGGTGGATAAAGATAATCTTTTTTTTTTTTTAAATGAGTCTTTTTTTATGTTATTTCGTACTGTGTAATTCCTTTTTTGGGGGGATCATTTTCTTTCTCACGAGAGGTAATGAAAAGAATTATAGGATGAATTGCTATCTATGCCTAGATCGAGGATAAATGGAAATTTTATTGATAAGACCTTTTCGATTGTAGCCAATATCTTATTACGACTAATTCCGACAACTTCAGGAGAAAAAGAGGCATTTACCTATTACAGAGATGGTGCGATTTGATTATTATTTTTTTGATTTCACTTATCTTTTTCGATTTTAGTTACTGCTTTCCGTCTTAGAAGAAAGACGCATGATTCGGAATAGAAAGAAAAAAAGTTATTGAAATAAAAAAATCTATGCTTTTTGAAGGTGAAGTTTGTCAAAAAAAAAGAAACAATCCCTTCTGTCGTGTATCCCCGATTAATGCAGCCTCAGATGCTTTAATTGTCGATCTAGTATTGAGCGAAAGGTTACACCTATGTATGAGTTATCTATTGTGGAGGTCAACCCTACTCCATTAGTACCAATAGGTGGCATAGGGGAAGAAGCACTACGCCTAGAAATCAACAACACGAAAACTTTGTTATAAATTATCCCCTTTCCTTATTGAGATCGGACTTAAGAAGAATGGTTGGGCCAACAAACATCCATCTCGTTCGTATTTTGGATACCCATAGAACCATCGAAGACTGTTGAAGTGACGAATTCCTGGAAATTAAGGGGCGTGGGGACAAAGAAATTGTTGAAGTTACCATTTTCTAGTATAAAATCAACATTTTGATGGTAAGAAAAGATCTTTTGCAGAAGGGTTGGTTAGAAATTTCTTGTAAAAACACTAGCCCCGCTCAGTTAATAACGAGAATATTTCAATTTTTTTTTGATTTCATGTATTATTCTCATTATGCACATAAGGGAGGAGCCGTATGAGGTGAAAATCTCACGTACGGTTCTGGAACGGAGATTTTTTGAATCGAAGACGACCGTAACGGATGTCGGCTCAATCTGAAGGAAATTATGCGGAAGCTTTACAGAATTATTATGAAGCTATGCGACTAGAAATTGATCCTTATGATCGAAGCTATATACTCTATAACATAGGTCTTATCCACACAAGTAACGGAGAACATACAAAAGCTTTGGAATATTATTTTCGGGCACTCGAACGAAACCCGTTCTTACCACAAGCTTTTAATAATATGGCTGTGATCTGTCATTACGTGCGACTATCTCCACTATAGAAAGAAAAAGCAAAGAGAAAAGAATGAATCCGCTAGTAAATACTAGAAAAAAAAAAAGGATTTCTACATATACATCGTCCAAAAAACGATTTTTATCAGCTGTAGCAAAAAAAAAAGGAACTTCATATCATAGAAGTTGAAATATAAAGAAATAGATATGCCTAGATACTTTATTCTATGGATAAAGAATTCAATTGATAGAGAAAGCACCGTAAAGATCCATTAGTGAGGTTTTACGCCGATCCAATAAGAACTGCTTATTTTTTTTTTTATGATATAGAGATAAGAAAAAATTAGGAATTCACTTATGTAATAAAGTCGATCCCCTAAGGTATTGAGCAGCGGTGTAGCATCAGATCCCAAAGATAGTAAGTCTTTTCTTTATTATGAAGAAAAGTCTTTTTCAAAGATTCTATATAAATTTCTCTATGAAAGTGAGATAGTTACCTTTCAGAAAATTCTAACGATAGTGGAAATGCCTATGCTGCTTTTTCTGAAGGTGGGAGAAAAGATAAAACTAAAAAAAAACGGATTAGTAATCAAAATTTAAGTTTGAAACTCATGGAATTGATTTCTTTTGGTTAACCAGAGGAAAAAAGGGGGGGATACGTATATGATAAATCTCATTCACTTAGATATGGTAGATTAAAAAAATAGGACACCACAAGAATTGAATGCTGAGCCGTATGAGATAGGAAACTCTCAAGTACGGTTCTAAGGGAAGGAATTGACTCACCTATTCCGACCGGGGAGAACAGGCCATTCGGCAGGGAGATTCTGAAATTGCGGAGGCTTGGTTCGACCAAGCCGCTGAGTATTGGAAACAAGCTATAGCGCTTACTCCTGGTAATTATATTGAAGCTCAGAATTGGTTGAAGATCACGAGGCGTTTCGATTAAGAGCACTCTTTTTTTTTTTTTAACTATTTAATTAAAAATTTTTAATTAATTGTTTTTTGTTGGCCTCATCAGTCAAATAAAACGAATCATTTATCTGAGAAAAACCAATCAAAGAATTTCATTATATCCCCTTTCTAAGATCATTTTCAATTTTGTCTGGTATTTTGTGGGTAGAAAGGATACGCAGATAGAGTATCGAATATCTATTTTCTGCTATTAAAACTAACTTTCGAATGAATAAATAGAGATACTGGAATATTTTATTAGTAATGACCAATGGCTGCTCATGAAATTTTGAATGCCGCAATAATTAATATGTTCCCTGGAATGGAAGACACCACATCTAGGAACTTCTAATTGAGATATTAATAAACAGACTAGAAATACATGTACAAAAAAAATGGTTTTTGAAAGCCCCAAAAAGGTTTTATAAGATTAAAAAAAAGGTCCGTTGAGCGCCTCATGGCTATGTCATAATAGATCCGAACACTTGCCCCGGATCGACTTCCAGATCATAATTGCTCTAGTGAATAACTAAATAAAATAGATGGGAGATAGAAGAAAAAGAAACTAATTAGAAACATCTCTCATAGGTTCACTAATTATTTGGCTGTTGGCGGGTTTCTTTGTATGTGTTGTCCGGAAAGAGGAGGACTCAATGATTATTCGT